GATTTTGCACGTGTGATACATGTTCCCTCTATTTCTCCGAGCAAAGCTCTTCTCATCGCAATGCCTATTGTATCGGCTTGACCTTTCATAAGTGGAGACAGAATAAAGCGTCCATAATAAAGACGTTTACTGTCTGCTCTTGATTCAACACACTTCCACTGTAGTGTCCGAGTAGATACTGTTACTTTCTCTCGAACCATAGTAATATATTTTGATCAAATCTTTGAATTATTTATTTCTCTTGAAATCTCTTCAATGTTTATTTTTACACACGTCTTTTTTTAGGGGGCCTACATCCATTATGTGGCATAGGGGTTACATCCCGTATGAAACTTAATAGTATACCACTTCTACGAATAGCTCTTAATGCCGCATCTCTTCCGAGACCGGGGCCTTTTATCATGACTTCCGCTCGTTGCATACCTTGATCCGCTACTGTCCGAATTGCATTTCCTGCTGCGGTTTGAGCGGCAAAAGGTGTCCCCCTTCTTGTACCCTTGAATCCACAGGTACCTGCGGAGGACCAAGAAATCACCCGACCCCGTACATCTGTAACAGTCACAATGGTATTGTTGAAACTAGCTTGAACATGAATAACTCCCTTTGGTATTCTACGCGCATTCTTACGTGAACTAATACGTCCATTTCTACGTGAACCAATTTTTGGTATAGGTTTTGCCATATTTTTTTATCTCAAAAGTCATAGATATATGGATATATCCATTTCATGTCAAAAACAGATCCTTTCTATATTTTATTTATATATATTTATTTATATATATATATATATTTTTATATTTTTTTGTTTTTTGGAAATATTATCCTTGTCTTTGTTTATGTCTTGGATTGGAACAAATTACTATAATTCGTCCCCGCCTACGGATCAGCCGACATTTTTCACAAATTTTACGAACGGAGGCCCTTATTTTCATATTTTTCATTCCTTAACTTAATTCCGAATCTATTTATTGGAAGAAAATACCTTTTCCTGAAATTTTTAATGTATCTTCATAAAATAAAAAAAAAAAAGAATGTTGAAGTTGAAAAACAGTCTAATCATTCGAATCTTTGTTTCCGGGTCTATAAATTATACGCCCTCTGGTTGAATCAAAATGACTTACTTCAATTTTGACCTCCTGGTAGTATAATGTATAAAACTACGTCGAATCCTTCCTGAAGCATAACCTAAAATCAGATCTTCATTATCTAAACGAACCTGGAACATACCAGTGGGAGGTGAGTCATTAATTAAAACCTCATGAATCTATTTTTGTTCTTTTATTCCTATTCCAGTTAAAACCCCTTCACGTATTAACTAATGTATGAGGAGTGATATTAGAAACCTGTTTTTTCTATCTTTTTTTTACAAACATGTATGGAAGTTTCTCATATAATTCCTATATCAGAAAGATTACCATATATAACACAAAATTTCTCCGCCGATTCTTTCTAACCGAGCCTCTCGGTCTGTCATTATACCTCGAGAAGTCGAAAGAATTACAATCCCCATCCCTCCTAAAATTCTAGGAATTTGTTGATAATTAGAATAGATTCGTAGACCAGGTCTACTGATTCGTTTTAAATTTAAAATAGTTTTAAAAATAGTTTTATATGACCCTTTCCTATTTCTTCTATGCCGTATAGTTAAAACTAAAAAATATTTGTCCCTTTCCTGATGTTTTCTCACATTTTCAATAAAGCCTTCTCGTAAAAGTATTTTAACAATGTTTTCGGTGATGTTAGTAGATGGTATTCGAACTGTTCCTTTTCTATTCATGTCAGCATTTCGTATAGAGGTTATTATGTCAGCAATGGTGTCCTTACCCATGATAAACTAAAATGATTGTTGTCCGTGACTTTTGATATAATCAACATGCTCTTTTTTCTTTTTTTTTATGAATTATTCCATTTTTTTTTTTATTTCGAATTTTATTAATTTTATTATATTATCAAATTTATATTTTTTATATTTATAAAAATCAAAAGGTATATGCGTGAGACATAATTAATCTATTAATTAATATATTTCATTCAAATACTATAAATATATCATGGTCTCGTCTTATAATACCTCGGGTGCTAATGAAACTATTTTAGTGAAATTTAACTGTCTCAATTCTCGGGCGATCGCACCAAAAATTCGAGTTCCTTTTGGATTTCCTTCTTGATCAATGACAACCGCAGCATTATCATCATATCGTATTATCATACCGTTCTTGCGTTTGAGTTCTTTACAAGTACGTACAATTACAGCTCTGATCACTTCTGATCTTTCTAAAGGTGTATTTGGTACTGCTTCCTTGATTACAGCAACAATAACGTCACCAATATAAGCATAGCGTCGATTACTAGCCCCTATGATTCGAATACACATCAATTTGCGGGCCCCGCTGTTATCGGCTACATTCAAATGGGTTTGAGGTTGAATCATATCATTTTTTTTATCTGTTCTTTCAGTGCAAAGCAAAGGACGAAGTAAAAAAAAAAAGAAATATTGTTTGTTCAAAACAAAAAAACCTACAATTGCAATTGTTTTTTTTTTCATCCCAAAGACCTCTTTCCTTTGGTTTTAATTCTTATCCCGAAATAATTCCCGAAATAATGAATTGAGTTCGTATAGGCATTTTGGATGCTGCTATTGAAATAGCTTTTCTGGCTATATTTTCTGTGACCCCTCCCATTTCATAAAGTATTCGACCCGGTTTAACGACAGCTACCCAATATTCGGGGGATCCTTTTCCCGAACCCATACGGGTTTCTGTAGGTCTTACTGTAACCGGTTTGTCTGGAAATATGCGTACCCATATTTTTCCACCGCGGCGGGCATTTCGTGACATTGCCCTCCGCCCTGCTTCTATTTGTCTAGATGTGATCCAAGCGGGTTCAAGTGCCTGAAGAGCATATCTACCGAAACAAATATGATTACCTCGATAGGATATTCCTTTCATTCTTCCTCTATGTTGTTTACGGAATTTGGTTCTTTTGGGGTTATAGTTGATGGTTGTTTCTCAATTCCATCTCTACTACAGAACCGTACATGAGATTTTCATCTCATACGGCTCCTCGCGAAGGAAACGATTAAAAAATAATATACATATATTTAATGAATAAAATAATATACTGAATCGTCGGATTTTTTGATATTTCATCTAATCTATTGGTCTATTGTAAATTTGTATATCTTGGTTTGCTATCTAACTAAACATGTATTCTATTTATATTATAGTTATAGGCAATTCTTGCTATCCATATAGAAATAGATAATGTTGTTTTGCGATAAGGTTGTTGTTTTGCGATAAGGTTAGAACGAATACGAATCTTTATTTTGTTTTTCCTTTTATTATCATGTCGGATTGGTCCAAATTTATAAATTCAAAAAAATTTTCGCGGGCGAATATTTACTGTTTCATTATCTATTTCAGATGTAGGGTTAGCCCATGACTCCTCATAATAAATGGATTGGTTGGTCCTTGGTTCGTTCCGCCATCCCATCAAATGAATCATTAAGATTCGTCTTTAAGAGAATCTTATGTATTCACAGGTTCCGTCGTTCCCATCGCTTCTCGATTAATGCTTAGGTCTGAATTCCACAATGGAGCTTCTAATGAATTTTTTATTTTTTCTTGAGCCAACCTTCTCAGTTTTTATTGACTCGGGGCTCTTGATTTGTTTGTTCTATGAATATATTCATCTAATTATGGATTAATTAGTATTGATGCTTTATTACATTATTTTTTTTTATAAGATGATTCATAGACCTTACATATTCGAATTATATATCATTGATATTATTTTTCTCTCTTTCTTTCACCCTTTCATTTATCCGTATATTCCTATTGCTTCACAACTCATAATCAGATTAGTTTTTCTTTTTTTTTTATGTAATATTTCAGTTGCTATAATGATATCACCAATATATCATATCTTTACTTATATTTGAATGGTTCTTTAGATCCAGATAATGCGAAGCGATGAGTTGGTTATTAGTTCTATAGTTATTAATTAATTCATACTACGAGCTGGTTTTTGAATCCTATAACCACTCTAAAAAAAAACCAACGAGTCGCACACTAAGCATAGCAATTATATCAATATCAAATGATTAATCGAATTTTTTTTTATTCAACCTTATAAAATTGATCATTTTTTGTTTTGATTTAACCGAATAAAAATGGAATAGTTTGTCATTTTTTGTTTTATCACCAGATAGAACGTTAAAGAGAAGGAAAAGCTTATTATTCTCCGTTTACAAATATCCAAATTTTGATGCCTAAAACCCCATAAATAGTTCTAACTGTATAGGAACAATAATCAATTTTAGCTCGAATGGTTTGTAGCGGAACCCTACCTTCTCTGATCCATTCGACCCGTGCAATTTCTTTTCCGTCGATACGTCCCGCAATTTGTACTTGAACTCCTTTTGTACCCGCCTGGTCAGTTAATTCAATAGCTTTTTTCATTGCTTTACGAAACGAAACTCTATTCTTTAATTGTCCGGCTATAAATTCTGCAAGAATAGTAGGGTGCCCATAAGGATTTGCAATTCTTGAAATAGTAATGTTGAGTTTTCGGTTCACACAATTAAGTTTTTTTTGTACATTCATCTGTAATTCTTCGATTCTTCGAGGTTTACCTTCTATTAATAACTTTGGGAATCCCATATAGATTATGACTTGAATCAGATCGATTCTTTTTTGAAGCTTTATCCGTGCAATTCCCTCGACACCAGAATAAATTTTCATAGTTTTTTGTACATAATTTTTGATACAATCTCGTATTTTTTGATCTTCTTGTAGACTTTCGGAATAATTTTTTGGTTGCGCAAACCAAAGAGAATGATGACTTTGGGTTGTACCAAGTCTGAAACCGAGCGGATTTATTTTTTGTCCCATAATTCCCCACTACTATACATAAAATGACACGTCGTATCTCTGTACTTTCCCATAATATAGAATAGAATAGCTAATAGCTTTTATTTACTTATTTTTATCTTATTTTTA